ACTGAAAAAGTTCCATTTGTTAGAAATTCATACCAATCCCAATCCATATCCATCCATTTTTTTTTATTTTGATGTAAAAGGTTTATAGACAGAGTTAACACTTTGGATAATATATCCACCCGCAGTCCTTCTTGATTGAAGAAAGGAATTCCTATAACTCCAATGAATAAAGTAAATAGACCTAATATAAGCATAGGCAATAACATCGTATTGCCCGGCTCATGGGGATACGAAAAAAAGTTCTTAGTATCGAAATAAGGAATAGTAAAGAAAGGAACCGTCATATTTCTTACATTACTATTACTGCCATATTTTTTTTTGAAAAAAAAAGGAATCCTTTCATCATTATTCCTTGTTAATAAAGGTAATAAGCAAAAATTCTTTTTAATCACCCCTTGCCCCTCTCTACCCCATAAAGATATTGAATAGACCGAGCTTTTTTTTTTGCCACTGTAAGTTTGAAAATAAACATTTAAATGTCCCTCAAAAGTAAGTAAATAGATCCGAAACATATAAAATGCAGTTAATCCCGCGGTGGAAAAAGCAATTATTGCAAAAATTGGTGAATAGAACCAACTATCATTAAGAATTTCATCTTTGGACCAAAAACATCCAAGAGGTGGAATACCACAAAGAGAAAGTGTACCCACTAAAAAAGCTGTTTTTGTAATCGGTACATGTTTTCTTAAACCTCCCATAAGAACCAGATTCTGGTTTTTATCTGGAGAATAGCCAACAATAGTTTCCATTGAATGAATAATAGATCCAGATCCTAAAAACAACAATGCTTTGGAATAAGCATGAGTAATCAAATGAAACAAAGCAGCTCGATAAGAACCCATACCTAAAGCCAATATCATATAACCCAATTGAGACACTGTAGAATAAGCTAAACCTCTCTTAATATCTTTTTGAGCAAGAGCTAAAGTGGCCCCTAAAAGTAAGGTTATTACACCTATCAAAGCTATTAGATTCATTATGTAGGGTAAAACTATTAAAAGTGGGAGAAGCCGGGCGACAAGAAAAATTCCGGCCGCTACCATAGTAGCGGCATGTATAAGAGCTGAAATAGGGGTAGGCCCTTCCATAGCATCGGGTAACCATACATGAAGGGGAAATTGAGCAGATTTAGCAATTGCACCAGCAAATAATAGAAAGGCACACAAAGTAGCAAATAAAAAATTAACTTCATTATTATAAACCAAGTTATTGAATATTTCAAACAAATCCCAAAATTCTAAACTGCCCGTTATCCAATAAAAACCCAAAATTCCTAATAATAAACCAAAATCTCCGACGCGATTAGTTACAAACGCTTTTTGACAAGCATTCGCTGCAGTAGGACGGTTGAACCAAAAACCGATTAATAGATAAGAACACATTCCAACCAATTCCCAAAAAAAATAAATTTGTATCAGATTAGAACTAGTAACTAATCCTAACATTGAAGTATTGAAAAAACTCATATAAGCAAAAAATCTCAAATATCCCTGATCATGAGACATATAATTGTCACTATAAATAAGAACCATAATTCCAACCGTAGTGATTAATATTAACATAATAGAAGTAAGCGGGTCAACCAAAAAACCAAATTCTAAAGAAAAGTCATTATTGATAGTCCAAGACCATATAGATAGATAGACAGAAGGGTTATTTTTTTGTTCAATAAATAGATAGGTTGAAAAACTCATAACTATACTTAAGAATAAAACACTAGGAAAAACCCACATACGGCGAAGATCTTTTGTTGCCGTTGGAAAAAGTAGAAGTCCTACTCCTATTAATATAGGAACTGGAAGGGGAATAAAAGGTAAAATCCATGAATATTGATATGTATATTCCATAAAAATCTTTTTATTTTTATCTTAATTAATTGTTTCTGATTTACCTGCTCTTATTTTTTTTTTTTTAAATGATAAAGGATCGGTTAATAAAATAAAAAATTAAAATATACAAAATATAGAATTTTCTAGCCTTAATTATTTTGAATCCTTTTTAACTATTTTAAAAATTTCATCAAATTCAAATCAAGAGATTATTCAAATGATATGAAAAAATTACTATTGAAAAATAAAAAAAATAAACATAGTACTTTTTGTAAAATTTGATGAAAAAAATGAAAATTTACATTTTCATCTTAATTATTATTACGTATTATTAAGTATTACAACAATTTATATATCTATAGAGAAAGGATAAATAATTACACGAAAAGAAGTATTTGATCTGAATCCTAAAAAACTATAATTTTTCCCAGAAAAGTTATTTATTTTAGTTTGGGGTATTCATAATCATTATCATTAACCGATTGATTTTTGGAACTGAGTTGATTGTCTTTTATTTTTTTAGTAAAGACTATGATCATCAAACTATGACATACAAGACTTGACTTTACCTCAAATTAAAAGGAGGAATTAATAATAAAAAAAAAAATAGCTTTTATAAAACGATTTATTTTATATCGTCACTTTTAAAATTATATGTACTCTTTTTTTGTGAGCCTGGACAATTAAATTCAAAATTAATAGAAAAAATATAAAATTTTTAATTAATAAGGTAAAGGTATAGGGGTTGGTTTATTAAAACTTTCGGTATTTTTTAGTATGTATTTTATCACCATTTTATTATCTGTATAAATGCATGTAGCGCTACAATACAAAAAAAAATAAACTATACGGGGATATTAAAATTAAAGAAGGGTACACAGTCCTTTTTTGTATTTTTTTTTTGATTATCAGATCAAATTTAATCAATTATATTTTTATGACATAGCGAATTTTATAGATATGGATTTGAATGAGGATATAAGAGAAACAATAAAATAAATATTAATTATTCGATATTGTCTGGAATAGAAAAAATCGTTTTTTTATTATTTATAATAAAAAATATAAATAATATAATAAAAATCAAATATATATTTGATTTTTATGAAGGGAGTACAATCTATAAAATGAATAAATAGCTGGATAATAAAGAACAATTGGTTTTGAACACTAGATAATAGATGTCTTTGACATCCAACTATAGAAACTAAAAACTTATTATAATTTTTTAATGGCAGTTCCGAAAAAACGTACTTCTATCTCAAAAAAACGTATTCGTAAAAATATTTGGAAAAAGAAAGGATATTGGGCAGCATTGAAAGCCTTTTCGTTAGGTAAATCTCTTTCTACAAGGAATTCAAAAAGTTTTTTTTATGCAACAAATAAATAATCAAAGATTGGAATAATCTGAGTTGTTTTGATTCGAAAAACAGTAAGTCTAATTTGTTTCTAATTTATTTCTAAGTCTAATTTGTTTCTAATTTATTTCTAAGTTTTATTTTATATTACAAGTTAGAAAAAATTTTTAAATTATAATAAAATAATATTCTATTAAGTTAATATTTATATATTTAAATAGGTTAATATAAATATATAAAATGAAAATAAAAAATATCTAAATATAAATATTTATATTCTATAATGTTTTGAACCGATCAATAGCAATCGTAAATTTCATTTGTTTCGCTTTTATAATAAAAATAAAAAAAAATATAAAAAAAAATTCTTGTGTATACTTAAATTTAAATAAAAATGCTATACCCTTTTTTTTTTTCATTTTTTTTTTTTGAAATAAAGAATAAATGCAAGAACAAGATTTTAACTTTATTTTGAGTATGCTTTATCGTTTTTATGATGGGGAAAATAAAAATCCCCATCGATTCGATAATAAAAAAAAATTAGATTTTATTGTCTATATTTTATAGCATAACTCTAGTACTTAGTGTATTAAATATATATTGAATATTTTTATTAAACTAATTAGAGAAGAGCATATAGAAAATTTGTAGTCACTAATAGGTTGTTCAAACTAATTAATTAAATTCAAAATGTGTTTTATAAATCATTCTTTCTTTAAGTTATTATCAATAGATATACCCTAACTTTTAGTTTAACCCAATTAATAAAAAAAAATCCTTTTACTTTTTTTATTTTTAAGTGATTATAGGACGAATATGCCAAGTTTAGATCCTATGTTTCAACTGGAAGATCAATCAAAAATAAATAAATTTATATTGAATTGATTACTTCACTCTCGACAATTGAATAAAAAAAGGTTATTATGATTTCGAACAAGCCGCTATGGTGAAATCGGTAGACACGCTGCTCTTAGGAAGCAGTGCTATAGCATCTCGGTTCGAGTCCGAGTGGCGGCATGGCCTCTTCTAAATTCTAAAAGAGTAAGTCCTATACTGAATTCAATTCCCCCCCTTTTTTTTTTTTATTTTTATGATTTTTTCAACTTTACAGCATATATTAACACATATATCCTTTTCAGTCGTTTCAATTGTAATTACAATTCATTTACTAACCTTATTAGTAAATGAAATCGTAGGATTATATAATTCGTCAGAAAAGGGGATGATGGTTACTTTTTCCTGTATAACAGGATTATTAGTTACTCGTTGTATTTATTTACAACATTTACCATTAAGTAATTTATATGAATCATTAATCTTTCTTTCATGGAGTTTCTCCAGTATTCATATGGTTCCGTATTTAAAAAAAAAAAAAAAATATTTAAATTTAAACGCAATAACCGCGCCAAGTGCTATTTTTACCCAAGGTTTTGCTACTTCGGGTCTTTTAACTGAAATGAATCGATCCGAAATATTAGTACCCGCTCTCCAATCCCATTGGTTAATGATGCACGTAAGTATGATGATATTGGGCTATGCAGCTCTCTTATGCGGATCATTATTATCACTAATTCTTCTAGTCATTACATTTCAAAATTTCATAAGGATTTTTACTAAAATCAAAAATTTAGTAAAGGAGCCATTTGCGCCGGGCGAGATTCAATACATAATAGAAAAAAATAATTGTTTAATAAACACTTCTTTTCTTTCTTCTAGGAATTATTACAGGTTTCAATTGATTCAACAATTGGATCTTTGGAGTTATCGTATTATTAGTTTAGGCTTTATCTTTTTAACGATAGGTATTCTTTCGGGAGCAGTATGGGCTAATGAAGCATGGGGATCATATTGGAATTGGGATCCAAAGGAGACTTGGGCATTTATTACTTGGACCATATTTGCAATTTATTTACATACTCGAACAAATAAAAATTTTGAAAGTGTAAATTCTGCAATTGTGGCCTCGACGGGCTTTCTTTTAATTTGGATATGCTATTTTGGGGTTAATTTATTAGGAATAGGGTTGCATAGTTATGGTTCATTTCCATTAACATCTAATTGAATTTAAGAAAGGAAAGTACTTGAAAAATACAAAATAAACATAGAACAGTATAAGTGTATATAAGAAAACTTCGTGTAATCAAGCGAGAACCCTTTAGTTTTGAAGTTTTGATTTTATTCATTTCCATTAGTTGATTCAAAAAGGTTCTCGCTTGATTACATACCTAGTAATAATATAATTATTACTTTATTTTTCTCAAATTTAAGAGAAAAAAAGGACTTTTTTTTCATTGTCGAACAAACAATTTTAAAAATAATAGGATTTTTGTTTGATTTTTTGGTTTACTCACGAAAACTATGGATAAAAATAATTAGAGAGAAGAGCTTCGACTTTGTCAACTGATAGTGAGAAAACGAAATCTGGATAAATACCAATGGATATTATGGGTAAAAGAATAGAGATCGAAACAAACAATTCTCGCGGCCCAGAATCAACAAAATAAGAGTTTGGGGCATTAAAAAGCTTGTATCCATAGAACATCTGGCGTAACATAGATAATGAATAAATAGGAGTTAATATTATTCCAATTGCCATTACAAACGTAATTAGTATTTTTGGCATTAAAAGAAATTTTTGGCTAGTAAGTATTCCAAAAAATACTATCAATTCTGCAACAAAACCGCTCATGCCCGGTACTGCAAGAGAGGCCATTGATAACATACTGAAAGTCGTAAATATTTTTGGAAGTGTGATAGCCATTCCGCCCATTTCATCGAGATAAACGAGACGTATTCGATCATAACTCGTTCCTGCCAAGAAAAAAAGTGCAGCTCCAATAAATCCATGAGAGATTATTTGTAAAATGGATCCGTTTAGTCCTGTCTCGCTTATAGAACTAAGTCCTATAATTATGAAACCCATATGAGATACGGAGGAATAAGCTATTCTTTTTTTTAAATTACGTTGACCGGGAGATGTTGAAGCTGCATAGATTATTTGAATTGTGCCGACCATCATCAACCAAGGAGAAAATATAGAATGGGCGCGGGGTAATAATTCCATATTGATCCGAACCAATCCATACGCTCCCATTTTTAATAAGATTCCGGCTAGAAGCATACAAGTACTGTAATGTGCCTCTCCATGAGTGTCTGGTAACCAAGTATGTAAGGGTATAATCGGCGATTTAACAGCAAAAGCAATAAAAAATCCAATATATAATATAATTTCGAGTGCTACAGGATACGATTGATTAGCTGATGTTTCAAAATTTAATGTTGGTTCATTAGAACCAGCTAAACAAATACCTAGAATTGCAATTAATAAAAAGGCGGAACTTCCTGCAGTGTACAAAATAAATTTTGTAGCTGAATACAAACGTTTCTTTCCTCCCCACATGGATATAAGTAGATAAACTGGAATTAATTCTAATTCCCACATGATGAAAAAAAGTAAAATGTCTTGAGAGGAAAAAGGTCCTATTTGACCGCTATACATTGCTAACATAAGGAAATGGAATAATCGGGACTCTCGAGTAACCGGCCGAGCCGCTAAAGTAGCTAAAGTTGTTATAAACCCCGTCAGTAAAACGGGTCCTATAGAAATTCCATCTATTCCCAATCTCCAGGAAAAATCAAAAAAATCGATCCATTTATAATTCTCTGTCAATTGGATTAATGGCTCGTCGAATTGGAAATGATACCCGAATGCATAGGTTGTTAGAAGGAGTTCTATAATACATATACATATGGTATACCACCTAATTACCTTATTTCCTCTATGAGGAAATAAAAAAATTAAGGAACCCGCAAATATTGGAAAAACTACAACTATCGTTAACCAAGGAAAAAAATTCGTGGTAAAAACAAGATACACTTGGACCAGAAAAGTGCGTGCTCAAAAAAAATATATTTTTTTGAGCACGCGCTTTTGTCGGTAAAGGTAAAAAAATAAAATGTAGTCGTATTCAAGTCGGATTTTTTGGAACGTATCAATAAGCTAGACCCATACTTCGAGTTGTTTCATGCCACAAATAAACTCGAACACTCAAGAAATCCGTTGGACAGGCGGATTCACATCTTTTACAACCCACACAGTCCTCTGTTCTTGGAGCAGAAGCAATTTGCTTAGCTTTACACCCATCCCAAGGTATCATTTCTAATACATCTGTGGGGCAAGCTCGGACACATTGAGTACACCCTATACACGTATCATAAATCTTTACGGAATGTGACATTGGATCTATCGATTATTTTTTTTAATAAAACATTTTCGATCTAGTAAATGAATCATATATTTAGATACCAGATGAATCAACGATTTAGATTTACCAGAATTTTTCTAATCAATCTACTTAGGGATGGGATCGACTCGTGGGAAAGCACCAAGATACTTTGATTTCTTATATTTTCGCAAACATGACCATACATTATGTATAATACATGCTAATTAGAATTTATGAATATTCTAATTTTTATAGTTTGGTTAATACTACTTAATAATTCATATTACTTATTCAACAAATTCGATTGATTGATATGAGTTGATTTTCTATTACGATAAATTGACGAAACAATAGCTGGTCCAATAGCTGCTTCAGCGGCTGCAATGCCTATAACAAAAATGGAGAAAATATTTCCTTTTAATTGGCGACTATCAAAAAAATCAGAAAATGTTACTAAATTTATATTAACCGCATTCAGTATAAGTTCAAGACACATAAGAGCTCTAACCATATTTCGGCTGGTGATCAATCCATATATGCCGATAGAAAATAAGTAGGCACTCAAAACAAGTACATGTTCGAGCATCATTAACCAACTCCTTATTAATTTCGATTCATTTAAATATAATATGAACAATAAGACAACGCATTCAATTGACTAGTATATAAAAAAAGTATGGAACAAAGAAATATATTGGGAATAGGTCGAATAAAATAATTTCTATTTTAGACATAAACAATTTTAAATTATAATTGAAGGGAAAGAAATGTGATAAGACAAAATAAAGTTTAATTTGTTGATAATTTGAAAGATTTATTATTGGCGCGCCACGGAAATTGCACCTATCAAAGCGGCTAAAAGAATTATCGAAATGAATTCAAATGGAAGAAAAAAATCTGTTGATAAATGAATTCCAATTTGTTGACTATTACTTATCAAATCGTGCTCTATAATCTGGTTTGATCTTGTAGTCCAAATAATGCCATACCATGATGTATCTGTAATAATAGATATTAGGAAACCAAAAATACTTGTACAAACCAGCAAAGTAACCCCATTCCCAAGGGTCCAAAGATTAAAATCTTTGTAATATTCTGAACTATTCATAAACATCACAGCAAATATGATTAAAACATTTATAGCTCCCACGTAAATAAGGAGTTGGGCAGCAGCTACAAAATAGGAATTTGATAGAATATAGAATAGAGATATAGAAACAAGAACTAATCCCAACGAAAAGGCACAATAAATTGGGTTGGTAAGTAATACTACTCCTATACCTCCTAAGATAAGACCTAATCCCAGAAAGACTAAAAGAAAATCATGTATGGGTCCATGCAAATCCATTATATGTAATATAAGAGATAGATAAATCGAAATCTTTTTCATGACCTTATTGAGAACCAGACCAGAAAAAATAATTGATGATTCATAAGAAATTTCTACTTGCATTAAATCCTAAGAGGTGTGAATTAGTGTGGATACATTTATTGTACAAATTTCATGTTTTTTATGAATAGAGTAAGAGTTGCTCGAATACGAAACTATCCATTTCGAAATAATATCAGAGATATTAATTAATGAAATTTCAATACAAATTAAGACGTAATTCTTACCAACCAATCACCTGTTGATATTTGTAGTTCTTGATTATTGAGACCAAACAAAAAGGAAAAACTCATTTCTTTAAATCAAAACTAAACCCTAGAAATTCCAAAATTTTCTTTAATCAAGGATTTACTTATTTTTTATTTGAGTCGAATTCAAAATTGTTCGAATTGTATAATCATCAATTACTGCCATTGGTAAACGACCCAGGGCAATTTGATTATAATTCAATTCGTGACGATCATAAGTAGAAAGTTCATATTCTTCAGTCATTGATAAACAATTTGTTGGACAATACTCAACACAGTTACCACAAAATATACAGATTCCGAAATCAATACTGTAATTAAGTAATCGTTTCTTGCGAATATCAGTTTCCAATTTCCAATCAACGACGGGTAGATCTATAGGACATACACGAACACATACTTCACAAGCAATACATTTATCAAATTCAAAATGGATTCGACCACGGAACCGCTCCGCGGTGATTACCTTTTCATAAGGATATTGAATAGTTATGGGTAAACGATTTACGTGGGATAAGGTAATCATGAAACTTTGACCAATGTACCTTGCAGCCCGTACTGTTTGTTGACCATAGTTCATGAACCCAGTTATCATAGGGAACATATCGTGAATATATATATAATTTTATCTTTGTTTCTTTCTCTTATTTGATCCAAGTAGGAAATATAGAATATCATATGATATTCTTTTACAGTGAAAATAGTTGAGAAGAAGTTGTTAATAATAGATTACCGAGAGATATAGGTAAAAGAAATTTCCATCCAAGATTCAATAGCTGGTCCATTCTTATCCTAGGTAAAGTCCATCTTGTTGTGATAGGAATGAACAAGAACAAATAAGTTTTAGCTAATGTAATAAACATATCAATTGTCGGTTCAAAAACACCGTATGCTTTATTTATTTCAAAAAACTCAGAAACAAATATGTACGGAATAGAGAAATTCCAACCGCCCAAATAAAGAACTGTTACAAATAATGAAGAAACTAATAGGTTTAAATAGGAAGCAACGTAAAATAAACCAAATTTGATACCTGAGTATTCGGTTTGATAACCTGCTACTAATTCTTCTTCTGCTTCTGGTAAATCAAAAGGTAATCTTTCACATTCTGCTAGCGAAGAAATTAGAAAAATAATAAACCCTATAGGTTGACGCCACAAATTCCACCCCCCAAAACCGTATTTTGATTGTGTCTCAACTATATCAACTGTACTTGAACTATTAGATAATTATAGTCGGTGATACCATCACTGTTTCCATCGCTATTCCAGAACCGTACATGAGATTTTCACCGCATACGGCTCCTTGAGGACCTTAAATAAATCTAAAGGTTGGGTCGTATTATTTTTTATCTTGATCTTTTTATAAGATGTATAAGATTAAAATTTTTTGTACGATCCCGAATTAGACCAATTGAATTCTGTATGTTCTGCTTTAATAATAATTTATATTATTTATAATATAAATTTTTTAATATAAATTAAAAAACTTAAAGTGCTTCTGAATTGATCTCATCCTTTGATTTAAAAATTTCAGTAATCATTTTAAGTTTTCCTTGTTGAGTAATAACTTAATTCTTCAATCAAATACTCCTTATAAATATATCAATAACCCTTACTTTTCACTTACGAAAAGAAGTATACATTAATTCATGAATTATGATACGAATGCTATCTATATAAATATGAATATAGAAAGGAAAGAATAAAAAATAAAATATATTTTTTATTCTTTTTTATACTATAATTGCATTTCTTTCTATTTTTTTTTTTTCGTTTCTATTCTTCTTTCTGTTTCTGCGAAAAGTGGGTTTACAAAATCAAAACAAAGGATTTTTTCGTTTCCGATAGTCATTTATTTAATCGACGGATAGGAGCATACTCTGGATCGGAATCGTGGGGAGTACTGCCTGATCATTTCTACCAACTTAAAGCCCCAATTAATATTCTTTAAGTACATTATGCAGAAATATTATTTTACATAATCTCCATTACAAATCCTTTGTGTATTTTGGTGTTTCTACTCATCCACTCGTTTTTGTTCAATCATCAAAGGTAATCCATGTACGATAATACATACAAACGATAGTGAAAACTCACTATGGTGTATCTTTTTAACCCGCTTCAAGTCAGGATGACTAATTACCTAATCTTGGGGCAAACGCTTTCTTCCGCTTATGTTTATCCGTTAAACTCTCTAACTCTTATACATAGAAAATGAGACTCAAGTTTTTTACTGCCAATTTTTATCTATAAGCTGTTTTCTTTCACTCATATAACTTTCTGATTTAGTTCATCCAGCCGAATACTGAATAAAAAATGAAGATATTTACTCAATTCATTCCGCCATAAAGGAAGAAATAGAGAAAAATTTATGTCTTAACGAGTCGCACGTAGAGATATTGATAACACACATAAAGTTAATGGTATTTCATAACTAATCGATTGAGCAGCAGCTCGTAGACCACCTAAAAAAGAATATTTATTATTTGACCCGTATCCTGACATAAGAAGGCCAATGGGAGAAATACTTGAAACGGAAATCCATAAAAAAAGACCGATATTGAGATCCGATAAAACAAGGCGAGAACCAAAAGGAACTACTGAATAGCTTACTAAAATGGATATGACCGCTATGGATGGTCCGATACTGAATAAACGAGTATCTCCTCTAGATGGAAAGAGATTTTCTTTGAAAAGAAGTTTTGCCCCATCGGCTAAAGCTTGAAGAACTCCTAAAGGTCCGGCGTATTCAGGGCCAATACGTTGTTGTAGCCCTGCGGATATTTCTCTTTCTAACCATACAATTACTAGTACACCCATTGTGATTCCCAATACAGGAGTAAAAATAGGAATAAGTATCCATATAATTCCATAAGCCTCTTTTAACAATTCCAATCTAGAAAAAGAATTGATATCTTGTACTGCTGTTCTATCAATTATCATTTCAACGATCAACTTCTCCCATAATGATATCTATGCTACCGAGTATTGTCATAATATCAGCCAATTTCATTCTTTTAACTAACTGAGGAAGAATTTGCAAATTGATAAAACCTGGCGGGCGAATTTTACACCTCCAAGGAAAAACGCTCTGATCCCCTATTAGAAAAATTCCCAATTCTCCCTTTGGGGCTTCAACTCTCACATAGAGTTCTTGTTTCGGCAATTCAAATGTAGGAGAAGGTTTTTTACTAATAAATCGATAGTCAAAATCATTCCATTCTGGATTCCTTTCTCTATCAAAGTATCGGTTTTCTAAATTCTCATACGGCCCCCCCGGAATTCCTTCTAGAGCCTGTTGAATTATTTTTATGGATTCTGTCATTTCTCCAATTCGAACTAGATAACGAGCTAATGAATCTCCTTCTTTTTGCCACTGTATTTCCCAATCAAATTCGTCGTAACACTCATAATGATCAACTTTACGGAGATCCCATTGTATTCCAGAAGCTCGTAGCATTGGTCCTGATAAACCCCAATTTTTTACTTCCTCTCTCCCAATAATGCCTACCCCTTCAACTCGTTCTAAAAAAATAGGATTTCGTGTAATAAGTTTTTGATATTCAGTAACTCCTGTTAAAAAATAATCGCAAAAATCTAAACATTTATCGATCCAGCCATAAGGTAAATCGGCCGCTACTCCTCCAATACGAAAAAAATTATGCATCATTCTCATACCAGTGGCGGCTTCAAATAGATCATATACTAATTCTCTTTCTCTGAAAATATAGAAGAAAGGAGTCTGCGCCCCGAGATCTGCCATAAAAGGACCGAGCCATAAGAGATGCGAAGCTATACGACTCAACTCCAACATAATTGTTCGGATATAGCTGGCTCTTTTAGGTACTTGGATATTTCCCAACAACTCTGGCCCGTTTACGGTTATTGCTTCTGTGAACATGGTAGCTAAATAATCCCAACGTGTTACATAAGGCAGATATTGTATAATTGTTCGGTTTTCCGCAATTTTTTCCATTCCTCGATGTAAATATCCTAATATTGGTTCACAATCAATAACATCTTCACCGTCGAGAGTAACAATGAGTCGAAGAACACCATGCATTGATGGGTGGTGGGGGCCCATATTTACTATCATGAGGTCATTTCTTGCAGCTGGTATATTCATAGGTTTTTCCTCCGTTCATTCTTTCATGAATTACTGAAAGTTAAAATAAGTTCATTAAAATTCAAGATCTAATAAATCAAATAATTCAAAACGACTCTTCAAATCAAATTAACGCGTTTTTGAGTACCGAATATTTAACTGATTAATTAATTGTTTATAACGTATTCTATTTTTCTTTGACAAATAAGACAGCATCCTTTGGCGTTTTCCCAAAATTTTACGGAGGCCTCTCTTAGATAAATAGTCTTTTCTGTGTAATTCCAAATGTGACGAAAGTGTTCGTATCCTATTAGTGAGCCTTAGTATTTGAAATGCAACAGACCCCCTCTTTTCTTCTTTTTCTTCGTACGAAATAATCGAGATGAATGACTTTTTTACCATGAAATTAAATCTTTTCCCCCTCTCCCCCCACTGGCCCTTATTACTATATATTTTTATTGATCAATAATAATAATAGTGCTACTCATTTTTTTTTGGTATACACAATAGAATAAAACAATCTTAATTTTGTTAAAAATTAGCAATTTAAAAATTGTATTCGAATAGGTAGACAAAAAGATGGTTGTATACACTCACAAAAGATAAAAAATTCTACCCCTAAAATTTAAAAATAAAATAAATGACGAATATTTTTTCATCATTTATAGATATTGATATGTCATTGAATTAGTATCATGTATTAGAATGGAATGTAAAAAAACGTATGCGTGCTTCTTTTTGTCTTCATATACGCAATCCAGCACGGGAAATAAAGTAAATCCATCTGTATTTAACTTTTTTTCAGTACACGGTCAATTCATTTTTAAATTGCGGATACATATGTGTCCTTACCATACTGAAACGACTACCATTATTGGTATCAAACCAATATCGATTGATACAAGCGAAATCTTCTAATCGATAATTAGGCCAAAGAAAGAACTTTAATTTAATTAGTGTATTTTTATCTCTTTTTCTTTTATTCAAAACTGGACTCTTTACCGTATTTTCATTACAAAATGTCACATTTAGGGACATACCATTTCTATTCATAAAATAGAAACAAATTAGAATTCTCAATTCTCTACGACGTCTAGGGGATAAAATACTTTCAGGAACAAACAAATCATAATGATTTTTGTCTCTATTTTCAGCCATCTTTTGATGTTTTGGAATGAATTCATCAGAATTTTTCTTATTAACATGAGCTTTTTCTCGGTGCCTTTGATTAATTGTGCACTTACTCTTATGAACCACAGAAATACCTATAGTTTGATACATAAAAAATTGTCCTTCCTTTTTGATAGACAGACGAATGGGTTCGATAAGTAATATTCCCTTTTTAAGCAATTCTGTAAGAGTTAAATTTTTCTGAATCATTAAAATATCCAGATTCAGCTCGCCCCTTTGAATAGAGGCTATAGTAACTTCTTTTGGGTTTATCAGTCTAAGCAGGAGACAATATACTTTAATGTTATTCATTGTTTTTTGATTTAAAAGATCATCCCATCTCAATTGAAAAAGCAAATATCTTTTTAGTAAGAAATCAAACTCTGCGTCTATGTTTATGTTCTTCTTGTATTGTTTTTTCTTTTTTTTCATCTTTGATACCGCAGAATTTTCTTCAATATCTTTTTCGTGCTTTAAAAGAGTTGATTCAAAATCTGTTTGGACTGCGCATTTTTTTTCTCTTTGATTTTCTTTTTTTAATTCAAGAGATTTTTTTTCATTTGAAAAAATTGATATAAATCTTTTTTTTTTTACAGTGGTGTTTTTATTTTCACTGGCATTTTCGTTTACATTAAAAAGAAATTTGATTGGTCTGTCCCATGAATTAATTTTATACGAATTATACAGTATTAAAAATTCTGGGAAAAACCAAAGCTCGAAATTTGATATGGGACAACTTATTATTTCTTCATTCATTCTCATCCAATCAAAAAGTTTTGTTTTATTGGATGGGTTGATTTCTTTATTTTGATGAATCGTAGGATAAAAAAGACTTTTCTTGTCGATTTTATCAATTATTTTATAATTATAATTATTAGCCCTAATCTTAGTATATTTATTCTTGTCGGTGTCAGTATCCATATTGCTCCAAGCCCCAATATCGATTTTCTTCCTAAGACGAAAATTGAGAAATATCCAATCAAAATATTTTCTATCCGGATTTGTCTTTATATCTATAATATTATTTTCTACTAGATAATTATTGATCGGAATACCCATCGGCGTATTAAAAAATTTTCGTTTATGTTCGTTGGAATTATAAAAAATATATTGGTTATGATTTACTTGTAAGGGGAATCCAAAAATATAAGAATCTTTCTTATCCTTATACTTAATAAAATTATATGATAAAAGATTGTATATATGTTGTTTTTTAACATTTTTTTTTTTTTTTTCGAAGTTAATTAATTGGTTTTTTTCATATGAATAACGTTTGTTTAAATGTTTATTTTGAACTATAAAGTTTTGATTTACTATATTTTTCCTTTTTTGTGGTACTAACGTAGACTGAGATAAATCATCTTGATAATAACCTTTTATCCAATTTTTACATTGATGTATTCCAGAATTTCGTAGGTTCTTATGTCTTAAATCGGAATGTAATATTTTATGTGTTCCAAAAAAATAATCCTTTATTTCATTCTTAAGAAAAAGAGATCTTTCATTATATTGAAAGACATATCTCAATCTTAACTTATATAAATTATAAAAGTTAAAGACTGTTTTTTGTAATAATTTGTAAAAGACATATGCTTGTGACAAATAAGATAAGTCACAAAAAGTATGTGAGTTCTTATTACTAATATTAGAAAGTGACTCTTTTATAGTATAAATAAGCTGAGTTTTCTTTTTTTTTGTGTTATCCATTTTTTCTTGATTTGTTTCATTTTTGTAAATATAGTTATTATAGGAACTGTATTTATTAAGAATTTTTTTTGGTGATTCAAAAAAAAAAGAAAAAAAAAGTTGTGCATTTTTTCTAGGAATATTACTGATATATAAAAAGATATTTATATATATCCTTTCAATGAAAAAGTTTATAAAATAATTTGCTTTACGAATTAGTTGAACTTTTTTTCTTTTTAAAATATGCCTAATATTTTTTGGTGATTCCAATCTTTTATCATCATAACTCATTTTGTTAAAACTAATATTTATATTTATATGTAGGCTTATAAACTTTTTTTTTTTGTCTTTTGAAATTGTTTGTAGTTGATTGATGATTGTCTTTCTTCTATCAGTTAGATCTTGTATTTTTTTTTTTGTCAAAGAAAGAGTTGTGCAATTCGTGGATTCAATGTTAATCGATGATTCATGAATTATCTCATTATTTCTTATCAAAGTTTTTTCTTTTTTGCTTTCATTCAATTCATATATTTCTATTTGTCTCGATCCAAATAATATAATTTGGTTCATTTTTGATAATTCTTTTATTTTTTTTTTTATAAATTTAATGTTTTTATTTTTAATAAACCATTTTTTTCTTTCTTTTGAGATATTTATAAAAAAATTTCTTCTTTCTTTTAAAATTATTAGAACTCTAAAACATTTCTTTTTCAATTTTATAAGTTTTTTTTTGAGTTCTTTAAGAATAGGTTCAAAAAATGAAAGTTTTTTTCGTGGAGAACCAAAAGGAAGTTCAGTTTCCATTCCAAAAACTGTTAAAAAAAAAAAATCATTTTTTTGTTCTTTATTTTTCAGTGGATAGTTATAAGTTTCTCGTCGCTTAAACTTAGATTTGTGCCAAGGTTTCAGATGAAAAGGAAATAGGATCTTTATCTGAATACCGTCTCTTAACCAGTTTTTAGGAAATTCTTTTTCTGATAATTGAACGCCGTTATAGGTGCATTTAACATGCATTTCTCTCTTCCAATCCTTTAAATCCTCGGACCATTCGGGAAATTGAAATAATAGTATACGACCGATATTTTTAACTATTATCAATGATGGTAATATAATATATTTTCTCAGAATTGATTGGGTTATTAATAAAAGACCTCTTATTACTTGAGCAACTCCAAACCTAGCCCAGGCTTTTCCTACTTCTATACGTGTTTTCTCTCTTCTTTTTTGTTCTTCTCTTTTCTTAGCTTTTTTTTTAGTACTTTCTTTTGCCCTTTTCTCTGTATAATCTATAATTTTTAATTCTGTGTTTTTCCATAGCCAATTTTGGAAATTTTTTTTAATTGGCTCGGAAATATCAAAAGAAAAAGAAACGCCTTTGTCTATTCGGTCCAAAAAAGTGGGGGAATGTACATTTGCTTCAAACGCTTTCCAAATAACTATTTTACGCCTTTGGGCACGTATCGAGCCTGTTATTATGTCTCGCCGA